CTATGGGATAACTTCCGTCTTGAAAGTTATTTGGCGTTTTTATATGATATCCGCGATTCCTTTCTAGTTTTAATTCAATATGCAAATGAATAGGTTCTGTTAGGTTAGCTATATACTGTGTATTATCAACGATTTCCACAAAAGGCGGTAAGACGATATCTTGAGCAGTTACATATCCAGGACCCTTGACACAAATGGACGCGTCATGAGTTCCATACAGATTACTTCTCAATACAATTTCTTTCAAATTCATTAAAATTTCATGTACTGATTCTTGAATACCTACTATGGTCGAATATTCATGTGGTATGTTCTCAGATTTTGCACGTGTGATACATGTTCCTTCTATTTCTCCAAGCAAAGCTCTTCGCATCGCAATTCCTATTGTGTCGGCTTGACCCTTCAGAAGTGGTGACAGAATAAAGCGTCCATAAGAAAGACGCTTACTGTCTGCTCTGAATTCAACACACTTCCATTGTAGTGTCCGAGTAGATATTGGTATTTGTTCTCGAACCATAGGTGAATCTTATTTGATCAAATCATTGAATCATTTATTTCTCTTGAAATATCTTCAATGGTGATTTTTACACACGTCTTTTTTTAGGGGGTCTACATCCATTATGTGGCATAGGGGTTACATCCCGTACGAAACTTAATAGTATACCACTTCTACGAATAGCTCTTAATGCAGCATCTCTTCCAAGACCGGGACCCTTTATCATTACTTCTGCTCGTTGCATGCCTTGATCCATTACTGTTCGAATAGCATTTCCTGCTGTGGTTTGAGCAGCAAAAGGTGTCCCTCTTCTTGTACCTTTGAATCCACAAGTACCAGCAGAGGACCAAGAAATCACTCGACCTCGTACATCTGTAACAGTAACAATGGTATTGTTGAAGCTTGCTTGAACATGAATAACTCCCTTTGGTATTTTACGTAGACTTTTACGTGAACCAATACGTCCATTCCTATGTGAACCAATTCTTTTTATAGGTTTTGCCATATTTTATTATCTCAGAAATGAGAAATATTAAGTAAGAGATCTATGGATGTATCCATTTCATGTTAAAAAAGGATTAGATCCTTGATTTTTGTTATTGATGAATTTGAATATTATTATGAATTCTTAGTCATTCTTATTAATTCATTTTTCATTAATTCTTATATCTTAGATTCAATTAATTATTAGTATTAGTTTTTTCTTTTTTTTTTTACAGTGGGTCCTTTTCCTTTAGAGCGAAATTTTAGTTATCCTTGTCTTTGTTTATGTCTTGGGTTAGAACAAATTACTATAATTCGTCCTCGCCTACGGATCAGTCTACATTTTTCACAAATTTTACGAACGGAAGCCCGGATTTTCATATTTTTCATTCCTTAATTGAATTCCGAATCTATTTATTGGAAGAAAATAAGTTTTCTTGAAATGTTTAAACTTTAATTGGATCCTTATGCCTTATGAAAGGTGAAGGGAATTCATATTGAAGTTTAAAAAGAATGTTCATTCTTGTTGTGGAGTATAGTTGTGGGGTCTATAAATTATATGCCCTCTAGGTTAATTATAAAGATTGATTTCCATTTTTACTCTATCCCCTGGTAGTATACATATAAAACTATGTCGTATCTTTCCTGAAACATATCATATCCTAGAATCATATCTTCGTTATCTAAACGAAAAGAGCATAGAACCTATCAATGGGAGGTGATTCAGTAATTAACCTTCATGAAAGCAACCCCCCCCCCTTTTTTTTAAATGTAAAAGCCCTTAACTAGTGTAGGAAGAGTTATCTTATAAACTCGCTTTTTCTTTTTTTTACAAGTAGGAAGTTTAGGATACAATTCGGATAGATATTAGAAGGATTACCATATATAACACAAAATTTCTCCACCGATTCTTTCTAGTCTAGCCTCTCGGTCTGTCATTATACCTCGAGAAGTAGAAATAATTACAATTCCCATCCCACCTAAAATTCTCGGAATTCGTTGGTAATTAGAATAGATTCGTAGACCAGGTCGACTGATTCGTTTTAAATTGAAAATAGGTCTATATGATCCTTTCCTATTCCTCCTATGTCGTAGAGTTAAAACAAAAAAATCTTTGTCTTTTTCCTGATGTTTCCTCACGTTTTCAATAAAACCTTCTCGTAAAAGTATTTTCACAATGTTGTCGGTTATATTATTAGATGTTATTCGAACCATTCTCTTTCTATTCATGTCAGCATTTCGTATATAAGTTATTATGTCAGCAATAGTGTCCTTACCCATGTCAAATTATTATTACTTCCGAATTTTTATATTTTATATAATAAACATGTTTTTTTTATTTGTTTATGTTTTTATGTTATGAATTAAAAGCATACGCATGAAACATAATCTACTAAATTTTCATTCATTTCCTTAATATAAAAAGAAAATACTCATGAATGAAAATACTCAAATAAGAAAACTAAGATCATTATGCTTATTCTTTTTATATATCGTTCTCTTTTTATAATACCTCAGGTGCTAAAGAAACTATTTTAGAAAAATTTAACTGTCTCAATTCCCGGGGAATCGCACCAAAAATTCGAGTTCCTTTTGGATTTCCCTCTTTATCAATGACAACTGCAGCGTTGTCATCATATCGTATTATCATACCATTGTCCCGTTTGAGTTCTTTAGAAGTACGCACAATTACAGCTCTGATCACTTCTGATTTTTCTATAGGTGTATTTGGAACTGCATCCTTGATCACGGCAACAATAATATCACCTATATGAGCATATCGGCGATTACTAGCTCCTATGATTTGAATACACATCAATTCTCGGGCTCCGCTATTATCCGCTACATTCAAATGGGTTTGAGGTTGAATCATATCATTTTTTTTTTATTTTATTTTTTCAGTGCAAAGGGCGAAGTAAAAAAAGAAAGAAATATTGTTTGTCAAAAACAAACAAACAAAAAAAAAAAGAAACCTTACAATTGGTTTTTTTTATATCTCAAAAACTTTTTTCTTTTGTTTTTTAAATTACTCTTTTTATTTTGTAATAATGAATTGAGTTCGTATAGGCATTTTAGATGCGGCTAGTGAAATAGCCTTTCTGGCTATATTTTCTGCTACTCCGCCCATTTCATAAAGTATCCTACCTGGTTTAACGACAGATACCCAATATTCGGGAGATCCTTTCCCCGACCCCATACGTGTTTCTGTAGGTCTTACTGTAACGGATTTGTCTGGAAATATACGTACCCATATTTTTCCACCACGGCGTATATTTCTTGTCATTGCTCGTCGACCTGCTTCTATTTGTCTAGATGTTATCCAAGCGGGTTCAAGTGCCTGAAGAGCATATCTACCGAAACAAATACGATTTCCTCGATAAGATTTTCCTTTCATTCTTCCTCTATGTTGTTTACGGAATCTAGTTCTTTTAGGGTTATAGTTGATGGTTATTTCTCAGTTCCATCTCTACTACAGAACTGGACATGAGAATTTCTTCTCATCCAGCTCCTCGCGAATGAAACGATTCAATTCAAAAAATGAAAGGATTCAACAAGAATATACATATATATGTATGTATTGAATTATTTAATGAATTATTGAATTCATAATCCAATTTGAATTAATAATAAAAAAGAAAATTCATTGTGGGATTATTTGGTATTTAATAGAATCTATAGAAAATATCTAATATATGAAATCTCAATCTATTAGATAATAGATTTCTTTTATATAGATTTCTCAATCTATTCTCAATCTATATCTAATCTATAATATATATATAATATATATAAGAATATATAAATATCTATAATATATATATAATCAAATCGAATAAAGAAATCAAATTCAAATTATAATAAATCAAAAAATATAATATAAGAAATTCGAATTATAGAATTTCTAATTAGATAATTTCTTTTTATTAAGAATGAATATCTTTTTTATATATTAATATTTTAGATTATATATATATATTATATATATATAGTGATATGTATAACTATTTTATATATGACTTTCTGATTATATAGATTTTAGTGAGTTTATAGTTATATTTTATATTTTTTATTATAGTTATAGGTTTTATATAGGTTTGATTATAATTTTTTCTAATGTTCTAAGTTCTAACGAATTTCATATGATTTTTTTCCTTTTCTTTTGAATTTCATATATATATATATATATTCTATTGAATAATAAAAATTTTCGCGGGCGAATATTGACTCTTGAACTCTCTCTCTTAATATATATTGAAGATATCTATTTTTTAAAATATCTATTTAAGTTGTAGAGTGAATTCATGACTTTTAAAAAAAATAATAAAAAAGAAATTTTGACCTGGTTTGTTTCGCCATCCTGCCTAATGAATCCTTAGGATTCGCTTAAAATAGAATCTTATGTATTCACAGGTTTCGTCGTTCCCATCGCTTCCAATTAATGGTTAGGTCTTGATTCGACAACGGAGCCCCTAATAAAAATAAAAAAAAAAATTCAATTTTTTTCTTGAGTCAATCTTTCTCAGTCTTTATTGGCTCGAGGCTCTTTATTTTTTTTTTCTATGATTAGATTCATTTTATTATGTATCCATTAGTCTGAATTTAATGCTTTATTACACTGTCTTTTCTTTTTCTTTTATGAGATTTATTCATATACCTTACATATTCTATTTGTATCATATATCATTTCTTTTTTTTTCTATCCTTCTCTCAACCTTCGATTTATCCGCATACTTTTTTTATATTGGACTTCCCGATTTGAATAATCAGATTGCATTTCTTTTGTTTATGCAAACAAAAAAGATTGAAGTTGCTACAATTATATGACTAAGATGTCATATCTTTACTAGTTCGTTGTATCCAGATAATATAAAAAAAGCGATGAGTTGTTTATTAGTTTAGTTTTATAGTTATTAGTTAATACTATAGGCTTACCTTTTCTTTGTGAATCCTAATCCTGAAAAAACAACGAGTCACACACTAAGCATAGCAATTATATCAATATCAAATGAAAAATTGACTT